GGATAACAAGATGGTTAGAAATCCTTTATTTTTTCAACGCAATCGCTCTTTTGATTTTGGAAAAAAAAAAAGATCTTTATCAATATACTGCTTCTTCTACACATTCATCTCTACCCCTAATGTAGAATAACTAATAGTTAGGACTCATAAAAAAATCGATAATCCGCTCATGAGAAAAGTCCTTCCCGCATCAAGCACTAATATCTTTTTAACGTATAATTAGATCGGGTAATCATTCAAATTAAGAACATAAGCTCGTTGCTTTTTATTTCTCTAGAATTGGAGCCCTAGAGCTCTATCCATTTATTCATTCGACCCGACTTGAAATTTATTTTGTTCCACATCAAGAATTCAAACAAGCTTTTGAACCCATCAGGTAAAAATATTCCCCGAATTCCCCATTGATACGACATGCTGTTTTTTCCATTCATTCCTTTCAGGATCAGTCGTGGTCTTACAAACTCTACCGATAGTATGGACGAATCTGTTACTTCATACAAATGTGTAAAAGATGCTAGCCGCACTTAAAAGCCGAGTACTCTACCATTGAGTTAGCAACCCGAATAAAAAAAAGAATTAGTATGTGCAGATACAATCAGAATCAAAAACGAAATGGAATTGCACGACGTAATCAAATAAAATATCAAATGGAATCAAATAAAAAAAAAAAATGGATATACCGTCTCTTGTATCTTATCTTATGTTATCCCTTCTTAGATTATCTATTTTTTTTTGAATCAAAATTTGTATATCACACAAAAGTCACTTCTTGTATCACAGAAAATCCAATGAGCCCATCATGTGAATTGAATGAAGTAAAATAAAAAAAACCAAGTCTATGAAGCGGAGATAACTAGATCTATTTATCCACAATCGGATTATATTTGTTTGATCCACTGTTGTCAATATGAATGTGAATAGTGAAAAACGAATACAATGGAGAACACAAAAGAATAAAAAAAAAAAAAAAATAGAAATAACAATTTCAATTGAATATCTTTCTTTTTTTATTTATATTTCATTATTCAATTGAATTAGTCAATTGAAATATCTATTTATTAATATTTCATCTATAAATTATATATTTCTATTAATTGAAATAAATAGAAATAGGAAAATATATATATATAAAATATATAATAATTAAAATGAAAAAAAGAGAAAATAAATAAAAAAAGAAAAAACTACGGAGTTGTGTTGGATTGGCACGATAGAGATAATGAACATAAATAGAAAAAAAAAAGTGTAGGCGAAAGAATAAATTAAGGTAAGGAAGAAGTAAAGTAGAAAAAAATCTCGGGTTTATTCAATCAATAAATAAATATAAGTAGAATAAACAAGCGTAATCCCTTGTGTTTTTTTATTTGTTCATAGATTTCCAACAAAAACCAACCCATTGATGGTAATGTCCAAATTTTCTATTTCTAGTATAAAACCAATTATTTCATTTATTCACTTGATTGATCTTTAATAAATAAGTGTAGTAGAACAAGAGAGGGGGGAAATAATAGAGAAAAGGTTATCCAAAGCTATAGACAAGTCATCCACACCCTCTTTTTTTTTTTATTTCATTAATTGAATTTTTCGGTTATTGATTCAGGTCAAATTCCGTAAAAACCGCAGCCCTCTTTGAAATATCATGAACAGTTCCTGTAGGTTGAGCACCTTTTTCAAGAAAATATAGAATTGCAGGAACATTTAAATAGGTTTGATTCTTTATCGGATCATAAAAACCCACTTTACGAAGATCTCTTCCCTCTCTTCGGGATCGAACATCAATTGCAACGATTCGATAAACGGCTCATTGGGATAGATGTAGATTAACAATACCCCCCCCAGAACCGTATAAGAAGTTTTCTCCTCGTACGGCTCGAGAAAATTTGAAGTTATGTATATGTATAGAATTCTAATTAATGTAAAATAGATCCATAGATTATCAAATCAATTAGACTATGATTTCATTTTTTTTTTTATTCTTTTCCAAAAAAGAAATTAAAAAAAAAATTCTTATTTGTATCCTCATAACTCAAGTTGGGTAACTCTCACTCAAAGGAAAACCTTTAAGCATTTCATTTATTGAGCCGTCTATAACCCCCTTTTTGCCTGTCTCCTTTAGAATCTATTCTATTCTTCATTCTGATCTAGTTTAGTTATTGAGACAATTAACAAGTTTAGTTATTAAAACAATTAAAAAAGGTATTTCCTTGTTCCGGGATCCTTTATCTTTGCTTTGAATCATTGGGTTTAGACATTACTTCGGTGATCTTTAATCCTTTCAAAATGGCAGCAACATACCATTTTTTGTGATTTCTTTTTATCAAAGAACCATATGAATGATTGATTCTCGCGTGATACACTTTTGATCAAAAGAGTTTTCCTAATTCCAACAAATTTGATGTTTGAATTTGAAACTTGCTTGAATTGGATCCTTTCGATTTCTATATCGAAAATATACTTACGAAGTTGTTTCAACTTATTGATTGACACTAACCCTAGATCTCCGCCCCTGATAAATGAATTAATACTTTCTACTCGAGCTCCATCATGTAATATTTACATTAAAACTTCCCCAAAATGAAATGAGGGTTATAGTGGAACAGAACAAACGATGTCGAGCCAAGAGCATCTTCATTCCTATATATAAAAGAAAATGGTGGATGTAAGATAAGAATCCACAGTTGATCATGTCCTTCAAGTCGCACGTTGCTTTCTACCACATCGTTTTAAACGAAGTTTTACCATAACCTCTAGTTTCTTGGAACTGGTATGTAATTGATTCAATTATGGAATCATGAATAGTCATTGGTTTAGTTGGTACATAGTTATCTATACTGTTATGAATGGGTAGTTTCTTAAAAAGTATCAGCAAGAATTCCATTTTTTTTAAACCCACATTTTCTTTTAGATATTGGATTTTCTTTTAGTATATTGGATGAATACAATTTTTTGTATGAATGCAATATTTATTTAATATGAAATGGAATATATATATTATTCTTTTTTTTTTTTTATTTCTATAAATTTAGAAAAAATTACGAATAAATAAGAAATACGTTCTTTTTGAATCCGCATTTTCAAGTTTCTTGATAGGATGGATTCGCCAGTTTAACACTTCTTCAAGTACCAAGGATTCATAGGAAATCATTCAAAATAATTGATTGAAAGTTTTCTACCTCGATATTATTATTTGACTAAAGTTTTCCAATAAGGGAAGGGACATTTTATTATCTTTTATTATCATAAAAAAAACCTATTCGAATTAACCCATCAATGATTTAAAACAAATAGATAGATCAAAAACAAATCCAATTTTTTTTTACTCTAAATTATTTTAGCCTAAACCGGTCTTAAGAGACTTAATCCCATTGATTCAATTCAATTAGTACCAAAAACGCAAGCCCTTCGTATTTATAATTCCACATAAATCCACAGAAATAAAATAATCAAGTTGCACACACCATTTAAGGGATAGAGAATAAGAGAGGCTTTCACATTTTGATTTTGAATTTAAATGACATCATGGAAAATATATGAGACGTAAGGTTTTTTTATGAATAACGAATTTCAAATATGAATATGAAAGATATGGACATACGATGAAAAGCCCGTCCTACTTTTTTTTTCATTAAAAAAGTCTTTTTTTTTTTTATCTATGTTCCCATCTTTTACCTAGATAAAAAATGGATTCAATTCCATCTACGTCTTATGGTATTTAAACTCGATTAAATTTGTGAAAAAAATATGATTTAGAGACGAATCAAAAATAAGAAAAATAATGATAAGAAAGAAGAATCACATTCTATCTAATATTAGACTCTTAAACAGAAGGTTGTTCAAAAAAGGCAATCTTTTTTTGATATGATAATTTTGATATGATTATATCATATATAATATTAGGGAATATTATGATATATAATATCATAATACTATGATATATATAATACGCATACTCTGGGACGGAAGGATTCGAACCTCCGAATAGCGGGACCAAAACCCGTTGCCTTACCACTTGGCCACGCCCCATTTCTATTCAAGACTAATAAACACTAATATTTTTAGTGGTTGTTCGTCAATTCCAGTCCAAATATTGATAGAATCAATTAGATTGTTGCTAGGATTTTGATACGTGTAGATATCGAATGAAACTGAATTTATTGATCATTAGATATAATTCAATTAAGATATTGTATGAAAGTAGGATTTCTTCTATATCTATTTTGATTTGAGAATGGAAGGATTTTTGATTGGCTGAGTTCAAATCAAAGAAAAGAAAGGTTTTTTGACCTACCTTATGTTATTAATTTTGACCTTATCCCTTATATCAATAATAAGATATTAATAACTCAATCAACTCAAAAAAAAATTATCTTCAAGAACAAAATGTTTGTTATGCTTAATATTTTAAGTTTAATCTGTATCTGTCTTAATTCTGTCCTTTATTCAAGTAGCTTTTTCTTAGCCAAATTACCCGAGGCCTACGCTTTTTTGAATCCAATAGTAGATATTATGCCAGTAATACCTGTGTTCTTTTTTTTATTAGCTTTTGTGTGGCAAGCTGCTGTAAGTTTTCGATGAGATTTTTCATACTATCCTAGAAAAATTCATGATTTACTCGAAAAAAAAATTCTAACAATTTCTAATATAAGATCAGATAAGTCTTACATACAGTCTGAACCGTTAAGTTAAATATTGAAATTCTTGTATAGCTGTGCTAAATCTAGATCACTCTCATTTTCTTGTTATAACTTTTTTTTCCATTGAACGACCCTATTAGAGTCCCCCACAATATATAATTGTTGGTATAAAAGAAAATTTTCATTAATAAACAACTCAACTCTGATTTTCTGAAATTTTTTTTTTTTTTCTAGAAATCACTTCATTTCTTGGTGTCAAAAAATAGGGTATGCAGTATAAAAATAGAGAATCTATTCTCTTTTTTTTTTTTTCAAAAAAAAAAATGCTATTGGAGATTGTGTAATGCTTACTCTAAAACTATTTGTTTATACAGTAGTGATATTCTTTGTTTCTCTCTTCATTTTCGGATTCCTATCTAATGACCCGGGACGTAATCCTGGACGTGAAGAATAAAAAATCTGATTTTGGTTTTCCTTGCTTGATTTGCAAATTTTTATCTATTCCACATCTTTCTTTAACTATATATAAAAAAAAAAATACCAAGTCATCGACAGAAACGGAAAGAGAGGGATTCGAACCCTCGGTACGAAAAACGCGTACAACGGATTAGCAATCCGACGCTTTAATCCACTCAGCCATCTCTCCCCCAATTGAAAAATGAAAAAGAATAATTACTATGATACATTAAGTAAGGCTTGAAAAAAGCCCTTCTTTATCTCTCTTTATTATTTTATTATATCTTTATTATTTATTATATAGATAGCTATATAAAGCTATCTATAGATAATATATATCTAAAAACTTTTATCAGAAATTCCAATTCCATTTAGATTTAAAATAAAGTAAGGGCTCAAAAGAGATATCTACAATCCAATATTTGAATATATAAATACCAATCTATTAAATGTTAATAAAAAAAATTTTGAATAAATTAAGAAAATAAAAAATAAAATGAAAATATATATATATTAAATAATAAATAAAATCAATAAAAGTACCTTGTTTATTTCGTCCGAAAAGTCCCTTTTTATTTCCACGGCCTGGCCTGGTCAGTACCTAGCCGGGCTTTTTTTTTTGTTCCAATGAATCGTAGAAAAAATGATTTATTTTATTTGAAAACTCAAAATTCTTTTGAAATAAAATAACAAAAATCGAAACAACAATCATATCATAAGAAGGATTATTTCGATTCCTATGATACAGAATCAAAGTGCCATTTCTTATTATTCTTTCTTTTTTTATTTACTTTTTTTTACTGGAATAAAAAAAACTTATCATTTAATTAGTTAAATGAGTCCTCGTTTACTAATCTCATTAGTCTTCCTGATAAAAATATGTCAACGCTCTCATTTTCATGATTTTTTTTCTGATCCTATTTTTTTATTACTTATTACTATGACCTATTTTTGTGTTCGACAAAAGGTCGATTTATATGCAATAATAGCATTGTAGCGGGTATAGTTTAGTGGTAAAAGGGTGATTCGTTCTATTAACCCTTTCATAGTTAAAGGGTCTTTCGTTTGATTTATATTTCGATCAAAAACTTTATTTCTTAAAAGGATTAAATCCTTTTCCTATCGATGAAAAATTCGAGGAAAAATAGAAATTCTCGTGATTTGTATCCAAGAGTCCGTTATAAATTGAAAAAATTGGATCATGAAATTACGAAACATAATTTATTTTTGAATTGGATCCATACTTCCAATTGAACGAGTAAGGAATCCATGGATAAAGGTAGAAAGAACGGTCTATTTCTAATCGTAACTAAATCTTCAATTTGAGATTTATATAAGGGAGATTGAAGCAAAACAAAATAGCTATTAAACAATGTCTTTGGTTTACTAGAGACATCGACAGATTATATTGTTTTAGCTCGTTGGAAACAAAAAAGACTTTTCCTAAGGATTATTTCAAATAGAAATAGGGAACGAAGTAACTAGAAAAGATTGTTAGAATACTCTTTTCTTCTATAGGGATCATCTATAAAGCAGGTCCTTTTGAATGCATTCAGACAGAAAGGCTGACATAGATGTTATGGGTAGAATTTGTTTTTTTTTTCGTTTACATCTTTTTTTTCCATCTTCCATAAAGGAGCCGAATGAAATCAAAGTTTCACGTTCGGTTTTGAATTAGAGACGTTCAAAATGATGAATCAACGTCGACTATAACCCCTAGCCTTCCAAGCTAACGATGCGGGTTCGATTCCCGCTACCCGCTTATCTTATATATTTTATCTTCTATTTTTTTTATTAAAATGATATAGATTTATTATTTTTTGATTACTCTATTTCGAAATTCATAATAGACAAATATTTTTGAATTGATTCATTTCAAATTCGAATATTTGAATTCTATTTATTTTATAATATAAAAAATTATTATTATATAAAGTACTCTATATTATTTTATAAAATAAGATAATTTAATTAATATAGAATAAAATGAATCTAGAATTACTATAAATCATAATAAGATAAATTTTACAATTTAATTGTAAATTAAATTAATGGAATGCATCATTGAATTGAATAAGCAATTTCCAGAATTCGTGCACATCTTTTGTTCATAAAAAAAAAAGATGTGCAAATAAGAAAAAAAAATAGGAGTGAAA